AGGCTTACTATGCTTTGGGATTTTTTTAGAATATTATTTATTTTATATNNTATTTTCTATTTATTTATTTTTATAGTATAATATAATATAACGGTATTGATATTGATATTCTAATCTACTTGATTGATATTCTAATCTACTTGAATATTGAATACCAGAAAACTATATGATATGAATATTTATTATTATTAACGCAGATATACCTATCTAATTTATTTATTTTATATCTATATCTATGTCTTCTCCGTTCTTTTATTACCCTCCTGTCCTGTCGTGTTGTCAATTGACAGTATGACTTAGGGGTCAATATAATTTGACCGACCAAATCCTATTTTGGTAAACCATCTTGAATCTACTGCAGAGTGAAGGATCATGGATCCAACGCATAACCCTTTGTGAATGAGAGAGATAAAGATGAGAAAGACCAATGAAATAAAGTTTCAAGGTTATATAGTTTAATGGTAAAGTTTGATTTGATTACCATTAACTAACCCCCAGAATACTTAAGGAGTTTTTCCGTTTGATTTATATACTATGGATCTACTAAAGACGTATCTCGGCCTGAGTTATATTAAGTTAAAGTTAATAAGGTAACCCTACTAGGCCTTATTACCTATTATGTTTTTCCTATTCTATTTTTATATTACCTCAAGGTATTTTTCTTATTACCTATGGTATTTGTCTTATTACCCATATTCTAGTGCTTTTTGATTTGGCCGGCCCTCGGGACCTTTTATTTCTAGTTGATTTATGAAGGCGGCCGTAGGCCCCTATGGTCCAGTGGTTACGACCTCTCTCTTTCACGGAGAAAACGAGGGTTCAAGTCCCTCTGGGGGTGTACCAAGACTCAAGACTATAGGAGTGGTATTTTCTATCAAATGATCCGTAGCCGTATTTGTCAAGTCTGCCTGGTAGACGAAAGGAAGTTTATTATGGAACGTCTAAAAAATTTAGGCGTTGGGTCGATGCCCGAGTGGTTAATGGGGGCGGACTGTAAATTCGTTGACAATATGTCTACGCTGGTTCAAATCCAGCTCGGCCCAACAATTTGCCAATCTACTATCAGACGGTAGAACTCTCTTGTTCTTAAGAAATACCTTACCTGATACAAGAGAATAAAAAAGAATTCAAATTTTCTGCTAGATCTCTTCTTATTTCCCTGGGATTGTAGTTCAATAGGCTAGAGCACCGCCCTGTCAAGGCGGACGTTGCGGGTTCGAGCCCCGTCAGTCCCGACGGATCCAATAAGTACATCAATTCGCCTCTCCATTTTCTGTGAAAGAGGGGACAGAGAGCATAATTGAATCCCGAAGAGGTTTCCTCTCTTTTTTTTTTTTCAGGATTCTGTCAAAGAAAGAATAAACCCTAAACTAAAATTAAAATAACTAAAATAGTGAAGTTGATAGAATATTCCATCTTTTATCCCGCGCCTCATCTTTCTCATACTTCTTTGTCTTCCAAAGAAAATTGGATCATTAAAATTTAGAACCTAATTCCTCTCTTTTTGGGTTTTTAATGGAAACAGATGGGTGGTTAGATGATACTTCGTTTGACTACATACAAAAAAAGAACAGAAAAGAAGGATAAAAAAGGAATTTTTGCTCGGTCTGGGAATCCAAGATTGGATTCGGTATGGATAAAGGATCTTCGTATGTTATACTATTCAATTCTCGACGACGAATTAATTTAATAGCTCAGATATTGTTATTCATGATATGATATTGATCCGATTCAAGATCATCGATAGGTAATGCATTCATTGAATTGACAGGTGAAAGATTTATCATCTCTATGGGATTAAATCCCGAGTTATTGTGAAATAAAAAAACGATGAGATTATGGAAGTAAATATTCTTGCATTTATTGCTACTGCACTGTTCATTTTAGTTCCTACTGCCTTTCTACTTATAATTTACGTAAAAACAGTCAGTCAAAACAATTAATTACTTTGAATGAAACTTGACTTCTGAATTCTTATCCATATTTGAAGAAATCAAAAGAAAAGTATTCCATTAAATGAAATCAACGGGCTATAATCGGCGGTATTCTATGAGATCCGAGAGTATGGTAAGAAAGAAATTTTTTTCTTATCATACTCTCTATTAGTGTTATAGTAATGTATAAAATAAAATTGTACTTGACTTTCTAATAAAGTTGGTATACTATATTAGCTTCTATCTTCAATCTATGTAGTTATTAATCCATATATGGAATTGACGTAGGACCCGATTCTATTTCTTTGATACATCTATTTATTCCGATGAATCTGAAAAAATCGTTTTACTGTTATAGAATACATTTCTCCACTAGAATCCAAGGGAATTTTGAAATGAGGATCTTTTTATTTAAATTGAAAATTATTTCAATTTAAATAAAAAATGCGTTGCAGAACGATCTATAAAACAATTGATACCGTTAACTAAATTAGGAGTGCTTCTAAAGTCCACTTCTTCCCCATACTACGAGTGAAAGGGAAAATGTAAAGACTACCATTAAAGCAGCCCAAGCGAGACTTACTATATCCATGTGAATTATATCCCTTATCTCTATGATAGAATTATTCCATTATTGCTCACTAATAATAGTAGAATGAATGGTCCAGAGTCAAAAAGGGATTCTGGCCGAACACTATTGATGAACCAGTCAAATAAATCCATTTCAAAAATTCCTATATGATTTCTAATCGGGAAAGACTAAATACAAGTAAAATATACAATGACACTATAAGGGAATGTTACTAATGGAATGGAACATCTATTCTATCTAGTAATAAAAAAAGAGACCCATTCCTTTTTCTTGCCCTTCAAAGTAAAAAAAATTGCTATCTATTACATACTTTTATTTCCTATTTGATCTAATTCGTACCCTTTCCCGATTGTCTCTCTGAAGGAGTTGGGAGATAGTATATTATACTCTTGACGACGGGTCTAAAAAAAAAATAATTTTTTTGCACCTTTTGTTTTCTATAAACTATAAAAAAATCCATCCAATATAATCTTTCTTTGAATTTTAGATTCAAGGATTTCCAAGCTTTTACAAAATCCCCAGAACAGAATAAGACAGCAGAACAGAATAAGAGATTTAGATTCATTTGTTGATGAGGCGGCACCCGGATTTGAACTGGGGAAAAAGGATTTGCAGTCCCCCGCCTTACCACTCGGCCATGCCGCCAAAACGATACACAATAGGAAAAATTTTTTCTTTTTCGGTTGGATTACTAAACTTTAGTTTATTGTACTTGCATCTTGCATCCCTTTATTTAATCCTTTTTCTAAATCTAAATTTATGTATAAAAATTAGAAAAGTTTTTATCCTTTCTTATTGTATTTAATTTCTTTATTGTAATGTATTTGATCTACCCCCTCGATTGATTGTATCGTATCTTCCCACAATGCCGAAAAACTTCCACTCACCTTTCTATTGAAAAATCAAATGTCTATTTTCGCTTAAAAAAGCCGAAATTTATGACAAAAGGGAACCATTAACTATTCGTTGACTGAGAATTCGTGACTTATTCTTGGATTTGAATCTAAAATTTGATTTCCCTAATGACATAAGAAAATACAAATGGATACATACTTAATTGATATTGATTCTTTTGAATCAAAAATCCTTCTCAATTTCTGGATTCTATTATAACAAAAATGATAAGTATATGTAAACCCCAGAAGGGAAATTTTTACACAGATACCAAATTGGCTATTTAGAGTATGTTGCCTATAAACAAAAAAACGGGAATTCATTGGAACAAAAAAAGGCCCGGCTGGGTATTGACCGGGCCAGGCCCAAAAGGCACTTCGAACAAAATAAAAGCAAGAAGGTCTTCTTTATTTATCTTTCTATTCTATTTGGATCTTTCGAGCATCTAAATGGAATTGCTAATTCTATAATAACGATAAAGAATGTAAAAGAAATACTTTATTTAATCCTTACTTGATGTGTAATGTAACATAGTAATTATCTTTTTCAATTGGGAGAGATGGCTGAGTGGACGAAAGCGGCGGATTGCTAATCCGTTGTACGAGTTATTCGTACCGAGGGTTCGAATCCCTCTCTTTCCGTTTCCGTTGATGACTTTCTATTTTTTTCTTTCAATTTTTGCAAACCCCTTTTTATTTTTTTTTCCTAATTAAATTAAATATGTGGAATAGCTAAAATAAAATATTAATAAAATTGTAAAATCAAACAAGAAAAACTAAATCTTTATTTTATTCTTCACGTCCAGGATTACGTCCTGGATCATTGGATAGGAATCCAAAAATGAAGAGAGAAACAAAGAATATTACTACTGTGTAAACGAAAAGTTTGAGAGTAAGCATTACACAACCTCCAAGATCATTTTTTGAAAAAGAAAAACGAGAAAAGATAATAGATCCTCCACTTTTATATCACATATCCTATTTTGACACCAAGAAATGAATTATAGAAATAGAAAAGAATGTTCAGAAATTCAAATCAAATGAAGTTGAAATTTGTAATAAGAGTCTTTAATTTAATTACCACAAATCACTTTCATACCCACAATTAGATATTCTAAGGGACCCTAAGCTCATAAGGTATTTCCCCGAAAAAGGATTAAAATGGGGAAAGGAAATAGGGCGAGTCGGATTTCTCGCGACTATCCGAGAGTTTGAATCGAAGGTTCATACTGTCAGACTTATTTGATCTTATCAATTGTTATAATTTTTCTCGAATAAATCATGAATTTTCTAGGATAGTATTAAAGCTCTTATCGAAAACTTACAGCAGCTTGCCAAACAAAGGCTAAAAGAAAAAAGAACAGGGGTATAACTGGCATGACATCTACGATTGGATTCAAAAAAGCATAGGCTTCGGGCAATTTGGCGAAGAAAAGACTAGTCGGATAAAGGGCAGAATTAAGACAGATCAAACTAAAAATATTAAGCATAACAGACTCTTTTTTCGTCGAAATAATTGCATTTTGATTGAGTTAAGGAAAAATGAAGAAAGTAAGGTAAACAAAAAAATCCTTCTTTTTTTTTCTGCTCAATCAAAAATCCTCCAATTCTCAAAGGAGAATAGAAGAAATCATACTTTCATACAATATCTTAATTGAATTATATGTAATGATCAATAAATTCAGTTGAGTTCTAGATATACACATGCCAAAATCCTAGCATGAATCTATAATAGATTCTATAAAGATAAAGAAAAAAGAGTTTCTCTAGATAGTTGGACTGGAATTGACGAAGACTTAATACCAATATTATTCTTTATTAGTATTAGTGTCCAATAAAAATAGAAATGGGGCGTAGCCAAGCGGTAAGGCAACGGGTTTTGGTCCCGCTATTCGGAGGTTCGAATCCTTCCGTCCCAGAGCGTATCCATTGTATCCTAATATTTGTTTTTTGTTCAAGGAGGTTCTGTTTCAAGGTCTAATATTGCATAGAATATTATATTATTCCTCCTTCTTTTTTTATTTTGAATGATTCTTTGCGGAAGCATATCTGAGTTTTTCACAAACTGAACTAAATCGAGTTCAAATGATATGCAAAAGTAACTGAACCCCTTTGTGACCCAGATAAAGCTAAGATGGGCCGTAGATCACAGTTGTAGAAAGATTACTTAACCTCATCAGATTAAAAAAATATGAAATGAAAATACATATAAAAGAGGAAGCGCTTAACCTATAGGTATGTATTCTTATCCTGTTTCAGTGACAATAGTGTTTCCCTTTTTGTGAAAAAGAATTGGCATCCCTAAAATATTTTATTTAACAATGATATGATATATATTTTCGATATTTTTTTTTTATTGTTTGATTTAGCTTATTTGCTTTACATCATTGACAATTCCATTCGAAAAGAAACAGAGATTTTTCTTTCTTATTTCTTATGATAATAAAAGGGAGTCTTTACTGTAAAACTTGACTCAAATAATACTGTAAAACTTGACTCAAATAATGATGTAGAAGTTGGAAACTTTTTCAAGTATCAAGATTTGTAATGATTCCTTATGGGTTGACTCTTTGGGAAGTTGGAAATGGGCCGGTCTATCTTATTGAGTCACTTGAAGAGGCAGAGTAAAATAGAATTTATTTTTTCGTGTGATTTCTGTTAGTTATGTTATTTCTATATCTATTTAGTTTAGATTTCTAGATATTTCTGTTAGATATTTTTTTGAAATAGATATTTATAAAAAAACGTTCCATTCATACAAAAAAGCTGGGGTCTTGCTAATATTTCTTCAGAAAAATCTTTATTATCTATGTAGATAAGAAAAAATATAAATTACTTTGTCTCTGTACCGACTGAACCAATGACTATTCATGATTCCATAATTGAATCAATTCCGTACTGGTTCCAAATTAGAGGAATGTTATGGTAAAACTTCGTTTAAAACGATGCGGTAGAAAGCAACGTGCGACTTGAAGGACACGATCCGGTGTGGATTCTTTTTCTTACATCCACCATTTTATATAGGAATGAAGGTGCTCTTGGCTCGACGTCATTTGTTCTATTCTACTAGAGCCCTTCTTTTTTTTTATTGGGTTGTAATGTAAATAGTTCATGATGGAGCTCGAGTAGAAAGTATTGATTAATTTCTCAGGGGCAACGATCTAGGGTTAATGCCAATTCATAAATTGGAACAACTTCGTAAGTATATCTTCGATATCTTCGATATAGAAATCGAAAGGATCCGATTCGAGCAATTTTTCAATTCAAAAAATTTGTTGGAACGGCTAAAACTTTTTCGATACGCAGTGTATCGCGCACGAATCAACCGTCGGTATGATTCTTTGATAGAAAGAAATCGCAAAAGGGGTATGTTGCTACCATTTTGAAAGGATTAAGAAGCACCGAAGTAATGTCTAAACCCAATGATTTAAAACAAAGATAAAGGATCCCAGAACAAGGAAACACCACTTCAATTGTCTCACGGATCCGAATAACGAATCAAAATAGATTTTAAACGAGACAAAAAGGGTGGGTTAAAGACCACTCAAACAAAAAAAAATATATATATGAAATTAAAGATTTTTCTTTAAGATATTTGAGATATTATATTATTGAACTTGAGTTATGAGTACAAATGATTTTTTCTTCTTCAGGAAGTAAGCTAAATAAAAATGAGTGAAATTGAAATTATAGAATTTATTAATTTATTTTACGGATTCCTTTCCTATTTATTCTAATCAAATTTTATCCATAGATAAAACTTCGAATCATTTTTTCTCGAGCCGTACGAGGAGAAAACTTCCTATACGGTTCTAGGGGGGGGTTCTTTTTCATCTACATCTATCCCGATGAGCCGTCTATCGAATCGTTGCAATTGATGTTCGATCTCGAAGAGAAGGAAGAGATCTTCGGAAAGTGGGTTTTTATGATCCGATCAAGAATCAAACTTATTTAAACGTTCCCGCTATTCTCTATTTCCTTGAAAAAGGCGCTCAGCCTACAGGAACTGTTCAGGATATTTTAAAAAAGGCAGAGGTTTTTAAGTAACTTTGCCCTAATCAAACAAAATTAAATTAAGGAAATAAAAACTAAGGGTAGGATAGTGATTTCTATATCATTTTGGATATCTTTTCTATACTATGTTTTTTTATTTCCTTTCTTGGTCTATTCGTATCTATTTCTCATTGCTTTTATAGAATCCTTTTCTATAGAATCTTTTTCTAAGGAAACCATATTTGATTGATCCTCAAAAAATAGAAAATTATGGCATTACCTGTAATCGGGTGGTTTTCATTTGAACTCTAATACCAAGTAACAAACAAGGAATAGAAGTTCTTTATTCTATATGGATTCAATTTTTTTATATTATTCTCCATCTAATCTAAAAACTCAAAATTTAGTATATAAATATAGGTATATGCAGTGCCAATCCAACACAAGTCCTTTTTTTTACTATTATTCAATTTAAGTTTTTGTATTTTTTCATCGTATTCTTTTCTTAACCTTTATGTTGACAACGTTGTATCGAACAAATATAATTCATCGTGATAAGCAGATCTATTTATTTCCGTCCCATAGGTTTTCTTTTTTATTTTTACTTGTTGATTCAAATGATGGGTTCGTTGGATTAGCTTTGATACCCGGATTCTTGATTGAAAAAGTGGATAACATAGAAATAGGGGATGTTCTACCATTTTTACATTTATTTATTTTTTTGGTCGGGCAATTTTTTATTTTTTCATCTGATTCTGATTTAGTCATTTTTATGTTCCAAATAGAGTAGAAAAATTTAATAGAGTAGAAATTTTTTTTAGATTTTTTATTTCGTAGAGTAATGCTTTAATTTAATAATTTTGTTTTATTCTGATTGTATCTACATACCCTTTTATATTTGGGTTGCTAACTCAATGGTAGAGTACTCGGCTTTTAAGTGCGGCTAGGATCTTTTACACATTTAGATGAAGCGAGGGATTCGTCCATACTATCGGTAAAGTTTGGAAGACCGCGACTGATCCTGAAAGGGAATGAATGGAAAAAATAGCATGTCGTATCAATTAAGAGTTCTGAGAATATTTTATTCTTTCCGGCTCGGTACAAAGCCTTCTTTAAATTATTGAAAGGGAGCAAACCGAAGTCAATTTTAAGTTGGGTCGAATTAATAAATGGATAGGGCCCCACGGCTTCAATTAAATTCATTTTTATTATAGGGAAAGAAAAAGCAACGAGCTTTCATTCTGAATTTGAATGATTACCCGATCTAATTAGACGTTAAAAAAAAATTAGTGCCCAATACGGGAAGGCTTTCTCCCAGGAAAAAATATTATTGATTTTTTAATGAATCCTAAATATTACCACTCTCCATTCTATAATGGAATAATGGAGATGTATGTGTATAAGAAACAGTATATTGATAAATCAATTTCCAAAATCAAAAGAGCGATTGGGTTGAAAAAAGTAAAGGATTTCTAATCATCTTGTCATCCTATAAGGAAAACAAACATAAAAACTTAAAATTAAATGGAAAAAGAGATGATAGAGAATCTGTTGATAAGTTTATCTGGATCCGAGGTATCTATTCGGTTTGTACTATAATACCTTGTTTTGACTGTATCGCACTATGTATCATTTATAACCCCCAAAATCCTCTACCTTTCATTTAAATAGAATTTCAAATGGATAAATTCCAAAGCTATTTAGGGCTAGATAGATCTCAACAACACTACTTCTTATATCCACTTATCTTTCAGGAGTATATTTATGTACTTGCTCATGATCATGGTTTAAATAGATCAATTTTGTTGGAAAATGCAGGTTATGACAATAAATCCAGCTTACTTATTGTGAAACGTTTAATCATTCGAATGTATGAACAGAATCATTTGATTCTTTCTGTTAATGACTCTAAACAGACTCCTTTTTTGGGGCAGACCAATCATTTTTATTCGCAAATAATGTCAGAGGTTTCTTCAATCATTATGGAAATTCCATTGTCTCTGCGATTAATATCTTCCCTAGAAAGGAAAGGGGTAGTTCAATCCGAAAATTTACGATCAATTCATTCAATATTTTCTTTTTTAGAGGACAACTTTTCACATTTAAATTATGTATTAGATATACTAATACCTTACCCAGCCCATCTGGAAATATTAGTTCAGGCTCTTCGCTATTGGATAAAAGATGCTTCCTCTTTGCATTTATTAAGATTCTTTCTCCATCAGTGTCATAATTGGGATAGTCTTATTACTTCAAATTCAAAGAAAGCCAGTTCTTCTTTTTCAAAATCAAAAAGAAATCAGAGATTATTCTTCTTCCTATATACTTTTCATGTATGTGAATATGAATCCGGCTTCCTCTTTCTCCGTAACCAATCTTCTCACTTACGATCAACATCTTCTGGAGCCCTTATTGAACGAATTTATTTCTATGGAAAAAGAGAGCACTTTCCCAGGGCTTTTCAAGCAAATTTATGGTTGTTCAAAGATCCTTTCATGCATTATGTTAGGTATCAAGGAAAATCAATTCTTGCTTTAAAAGGGACGTTTCTTCTGATGAATAAATGGAAATATTACTTTGTCAATTTC